CACGCTCAATTGTTTCTTTTCTCTTTTCTTTGATTAATGGGCATTCCCATATCTTTGAACGGAATGAGCCTATCCTCTCTTTTCTGTTCTTATTCAAAGATATCAAAACTGATCTAACATCAGAATCTTAGGAGGACTCTTCAGACCAGACAAAAAAGACAAAATTGTCAGCAAAGTTGTTTCTTTATTTGTTCTTTATTTACAACTTCTTTCCAAAAATAAAAAGATTTTAAAGAAGAAAGAATAAAATTTTTTCTTCTTTATATGCTATGATAAATTCAATCAAAATCCTAATAGAATAGAATAATAGAATAGAAAGAGAATTGAATAGAATTATGAACTTCATTACTTCATTCTCATTATTATTAGAATAAAATGAGATTTCGATCTTTTTCATCCAAAAAATTCTCTTTTTTATACAAATATTTTATACAAATACAATACATAGGTCGTCGATTCGGCAGTGGATAAAAAAGGGGGACCCATCTTTCCAGTTAATGGTTCAAAGAATTTTATCCATATGAGTGTTCTACATCGGATAAATTCCTAATTATTCCTTTTTTCTTATTTTTCAACCTTTTTGGTACTTTTGGTACTAACGTAGTGGTAGAAAGAGTACCATGCTATGCTGTGCCTGGACTTCAAACAATTTATCTTTAACCATGTAAAAGACCTCAACATTCTTGGTTGATAGAGAAGAGAATCAAAGTTCATTTACCAATTAGTCACGAAATGCTATGGTTCTTACATATGATTTCTGAATAAAATCAAATTCCGAAGTAATTCGTCGAGATTGTGCACCTTTTGTTCCTATTTAGACTATAGAAATATAAAAAAGAATATATAAGTGCAGCCGGTTAAATCCAACCTATTCTTGAAATACACAACTCGCACACACTCCCTTTCCAAAGAAAATCAATACACCCAGCACTACGCTTAGATTTATTAGATTTGTTGCTAAAATATCGGTATTAAACTCGAAACTCCCAGCGGATGGCCAGTGCCCCACGGAAACAAAAGAATTGGTTATATTTTTCATAGGCTCTCCCCTTATAGATAGGACTAACAAAGAACAGAGTTCTTTTTGTATCACTCCGCTTATTATTATTAATGGAATTTGAGAATTCTCAAATTTATTAGTTATGGTTATGCTTTTATTCTTCTTTTTTTTTTACATTTTTATTCTACGATGAAATTAAACATTAAACAAAAGGATTTGCAAATAAAAGAGCTAATGCCACGACCAGTCCATAAATTGTTAAAGCTTCCATAAAAGCCAGACTAAGCAATAAAGTACCTCGTATTTTACCCTCTGCTTCTGGTTGTCTCGCAATACCTTCTACGGCTTGGCCCGCAGCAGTACCTTGACCAACCCCAGGTCCGATAGAAGCAAGCCCTACAGCCAATCCAGCAGCAATAACGGAAGCAGCAGAAATAAGTGGATTCATGGTAAGTTCCTCGCACCAAAAAAAGAAATGGTTAATGATACAACCAACCAATGAATTAGTACTTAATCTATTTTTTTCTACTTCTAATTTTCTTATATTACCTTACTACACTTCTTTTTTATTTTTTGATCTTTTTTACTAAAATCTATCGGGTCGAAGTAGCTAAAAGTTCCAAATGGAATTCAGAATATTACTGAATTGTCAGAACTACTTCGATAAACCATTTTTCCTTTCTACCTTATGTAAATAAATATGTATACGGTTTTAGTCATTATGTTTCCTTGTTTATAAATTATTCTATTTTTTCTCTTTCATTCAATTCACAATCAAAGACAAAATAGAAAAAGGACTTATATGGAAATCCATCTAAATGCAGTAGGCTATAAAAAAAAAAGAGATAGGGGTAATTACCATTTAACTAGTAAATATTTTTTCTTCCATAACGTAAATCACCTGCACTTTTTATTCTTTTTTATTCTATTAAATTGTATTCTGAAACCATTCTTCAAAACATACACAAGGATTGATACTCATAGGTATTACATATACATGATCTCCAACCCAGTGGATTATATTGAACCCCGAACTCCCGCATTGCTTGAATTGGGATAAGCTTCAAAAATTAAAAAAAGACTCTTTTGAAAGTGAGTCAATGATGACCCTCCATGGATTCACCTATATAAGCCGCAGCCAAAGTTGCAAAAATAAGAGCTTGAATACCACTTGTAAATAATCCAAGAAACATTACAGGTATAGGAACTACTGAAGGCACTAAAGAAACAAGAACAACAACCACTAATTCATCAGCCAATATATTCCCGAAAAGTCGAAAACTAAGAGATAAAGGTTTTGTGAAATCTTCTAGAATATTAATTGGTAAAAGTATTGGAGTTGGTTGAATGTATTTCCCGAAATATCCCAATCCTTTTTTCCTAAGACCTGCATAGAAATATGCCACTGACGTAGGTAAAGCTAAAGCAACAGTAGTATTTATATCATTCGTGGGCGCAGCTAACTCCCCATGAGGTAATTTTATGATTTTCCAAGGTAAAAGAGCACCTGACCAGTTAGAAACAAAAATAAATAGGAACATCGTTCCTATAAAAGGAACCCAAGGACCATACTCCTCTCCAATCTGAGTTTTGCTCAAGTCTTGAATAAATTCAAGGACATATTCGAAGAAATTCTGACCGTTGGTCGGAATGGTTTGCGGATTCCGAACAGCTAGGATGACTGAACCTAATAAGATAGCAATTACAACCCAAGAAGTGATAAGTACTTGGGCATGAATTTGTAAACCTCCTATTTGCCAATAGAAATGTTGGCCTACTTCTACACCTGATATATCGTATAACCCTTTGAGTGTTTTAATGGAACATGGTATAACATTCATATTGTCCTCTAACAGAAATCAAACTTCAAAAAAGTGATTATTTTTATTCAACCTTCTCTTTCTCAATTCACCTATATTCATTCATGAATTTAAGTTATGAATCGTATATTTTGGATACCGAGAAATCGCATAAAAAAAATACCAATCATTTTTATCTTTTCTTTTAAATATTATTTGATAGTCAAAACATAGTTCAAACTCCAAAAGATGCAAACCAAAATAGTAACAATCAAAGAGAGTTCACTAAAAATAAACTAATCTTCTTCTTTCTTCTTATTAAGGGTAATGATAAGATAATCAACCATTTTTTATATAACTAGAATGGCCCTCACAAATTGCAGATACTAATTTGGTAAGAATCAATCGAATCGAAGCTATAGCATCATCGTTGGCCGGAATAGAAAGATCTGCAAGATCTGGATCACAATTTGTATCGATTAAACAAATCGTCGGAATACCCAAAATGACACATTCTCGAAGAACCGTATATTCTTCTTGCTGATCCACGATAATTACAATATCGGGCAATCCCGTCATATATTTGATCCCGCCAAGATATGCTTGCAAAGTAGATAACTTTCTCTTCAACATTGCTGCATCTCCTTTAGGGAGACGATTGAGTTTCCCCATCTTTTGTTCTGCTCTTAAGTCCCTGAACTTCTGAAGTCTTGTTTCTGTAGTAGACCAATTCGTTAACATACCACCAAGCCATTTTTTATTAACATAATGACATCGAGCCCTTATTGCTGCTGATGCTACTAAATCTGCTGCTTTCTTTTTGGTGCCAACGATTAAGAATCTTTTTCCCCTACTTGCTGCATCAAAAACTAAATCGCAGGCTTCTGATAAAAAACGAGCAGTTATAGTAAGATTTGTAATATGAATACCTTTACGCTTTGCCGAGATGTAAGGAGCCATTCTAGGATTCCATTTATTAGTAACATGACCAAAATGAATTCCTGCTTCCATCATTTCTTCCAAATTGATGTTCCAATATCGTCTTCCCATTTTACCACACTTTCTCTTTTTTTTTTCAAAGAGATTCAGTACCTTATGAAATAAAAAATTGTTCCGACGGAACTTTCTACCAGGATTGACCATTGATCTACGACCCAAACCATGAATTTCATTCTTTCTTTTTTATTTCATTGATTATGAAATCCATAATCGGACCAGAGAGTGAAAGTAAAAAAAAGAAACCTCTTGTTAGGATACATTACGTAAAAGATTGGTCTGATGTCTCATGGAAAGTTTTTGGGGCACAAGAACAAAATAATTCTCTATGGTGTAGCAAAATATCGCTCATTTCCAACTCAAATAGATTCTTCCTTTTGATTTTCAAATGAATGTTTTTGTCTTGCTTTGAACGATGTACTAATTTGTTGAATCCGGTACCAACCGGTATAATCCCCCCCAGAACAACGTTCTCTTTCAGGCCTTTCAACCAATCAATACGACCTCGTAGAGCAGCTTTTGCTAAAACTCGAGCAGTTTCTTGAAAACTTGCTTCGGATATGAAACTTTGAGTATTTAGAGATGACTTCGTTATTCCCAATAAGATTGCCCGATAATAGATTGATTCGTCCAAAACGCGCCCTGCTCGTTCTGCTCGCAACAATCCAATAAATTCCCCAGGTAAAAAAACATTAGACATTCCATCTTCTGAAACCAAAACTCTTGATGTTACTTGACGTACAATAATCTCTAGATGTCTATTATGGATCTGTACCCCCTGGGATCGATAAACCTTTTGTATCTTATTAACCAAAGAGATACGACTTTGGGCTATGGTTAGTTCAGCTCCAATCAAGAATCCCCAGGGGATCCCAAGAATCCTTCGGATACGTTCGTCCCAACCTTCAATTCTTCTTTCGAGGTTCATCGATATTGAATCAATTGAACGAACTTCTAAGATTTGTTCTACTTTTGGAAGACCTTGCGTTATGTCACCAGATCTCGATTTTTCATATATAAATGTAATTAATGTATCTCCTTCATAAAAGGTTTCCCCATAATGACCATGGACAGTTGCTCCTGGAGTGACCAAATAGGGCTTAGCTGATCTTATAACTAGAGAATCAACATGAACAATGAAAATTTGACCAGATTTTTTTATGCGTGATCCATATTTCAATAGATATACATTTTCACAAAGGAATTGTCCAAGGCTAATTATTGTCCATGCCTCTTCACAAGAATCGTGATGGAGAAAACACCAATTCAAATGGAATGAATTCCAAATGATGTTACTGCAAGGATCGGGATTATAAATTTTACTATTTTCATCTAGAAAATAGTATTGAAATGGAAGTACTTGAAGCACTTGGAAAGTCTGTTGAAAATTTTCAAGCAAAAAAGATTTCTTTAAAAAGACTTGATTATAAGTTCTTAAAAAGTAAGATGAACGAGAATTTACTATTCTAGGCACAATAGTACCTAAAGGACCCAACAAATACCTAATTGGAGTCATGGAATCCAATTCTTTTGTCGCATTATTATATCTTGAAGTATTGAAGGGGCCAATTCGAGAACAATTGGATGATGACAAAATTAGGAAAGATTGGCATTCCTTATTTCGATTCAACAACGTACCAAGAGTTCCCTGATGTTGGGGAAATAATTGAATCTTCGCCTTGGAATCAAAAGGATTTTTTCTATGGATACGATCTAATTCATTATTGGAAATAAATCCTGAACCTGCCGTATCATACCTTTTTTCGGTATACGAAAGAATGGACTTTACTAACTCAATTCGGATGAAATAACAAAGTAGATAATTTGTCCTTATTTCAACAAAAGAAGCATGAACCTTTTCTTCTATAGAACTCTTTTTTTCTTGATCCCAAGTCAATACTAAGCAAGCCCGAACTAATTGAATACTTGTGTGAGAAATTCCTCGAATTGACTTGCCATTTTCATAAAGTATATAATTGACAATTCGAAGTTGGACATTATTCTTTTCCTGCAAGAGATCTTGAGAGAAAAGTGTTGCTAAATTTATCCCATCAGCTATTTCATATGTGACTACGGGCCGAACCAAAACAAAAGACTTTTTTTTGGTAGATGTAATGCGTTGGACATAGATCCAATTTTTAAATTTTTTTGATCCTTTAGAATCTTTTTTTCCGATTCCTGGTGGTATCAAAATGCCACTGTGCCTAGATATTTTATCCACCTCTCCAGAAAAATGAATATCTCCAGAAAATATTTTCAGTTCTATACTTTTCTTTTTTCTCTCCACTCGGACTAATCCACCTACTCGACTTCTTGTATTTAGATTTAAAACAAGTCGTGTATCTACTCCAATGATACTATTGTTCCGGACCATTATGGGCGAAGATCCGGGTAAGATATGTATTTCTTCGGGAATGAAAAAAAATTGATCTACTTTCATTTGCGTTTGGTATTTCGGACTAAAATCTTTTGCTCCTCGATACTCAATCAAATTTTCTTTTTTTACGATTGAATCTATTTCGACAATCCCATATTTAGTAATTCCCGAACTGCTTCTTCTGTATCGCGGATCATCAAAATAAGCAAGAATACTATTTCTACGTAAAATACCATTTATAGGTATTTTAATCGAAATACCAAAACAGGGTATTAGTTTCTTTTCTTGTTCTTGATCATATTGTAAGGGAATCACAAATCTATTTCTTCGCTTTTTCGCCAAAGAATTCTCTTGACGAATATAAGTAGAAGGCTCTATAAGATTCCAATGACCTTTAGATATGATTCGATAAGGTTTTGAATAGTCAAGACTTTCCCTATCTTTTTTACCAAAAGTATCCAACAATTTATGTCTTACTTGATCATTAGTCAGTGAGAGATCAAAGATATCTTTGAGAGAAAAAGAATTAGCATTCATTTGATCTTGATCCTTGTGGAGTGAAAAAGACACTATATTGGAATTGGATCTGCATAGACCTCCTGCTAATATCCATAAATGACTTGTTTTTGGTAATATATGAACATTACTATATGGATATTCGGGCGTATGATAGCCATCAGTACTCCAGTGCATTTCTCCTTCTGACTCAGAATAAATATGTTTTTGAACCCTCTCCTTAAAATGAAAGGTGGACGTTTCGGCACGAATCTCGGCAATCACTTGTTCTGATTCTACATATTGATCATTTTGAACTAAAATCAAACTTTTTGTTGGAATATTTACATTATGTCTAATATTTTGACTCTCAATAGTTACATACAAGTCTATAAAACATAGAAAAGCAGGATGCCCATGACGGGTACGTGTGGGATGAACCAAACCCTCATCAAATTTTATTTTTCCATTAGAAGGAGCTCGTACATGTTCGGCAGTACCACCCGTGAATACTCCGCCAGTATGAAAAGTTCTTAATGTTAGTTGAGTCCCCGGTTCCCCAATTGATTGACCCGCAATAATGCCTACGGCTTCTCCCAACTCGACCAGGTCACCATGAGTAGGACTCCGGCCATAACATAATTGACAGATCCAAGATGTACTCCTGCAAGTAAAAGGAGTTCGAATATATATTGGGTGTGCTTGAAAGGTTATGAATCGATTAACAAGTCCAATTCCAATATCTTTATTTCGAGTAGCAATGCATCGTAGACCAATATATATATCGTCTGCTAATACACGACCAATTAGTGTTTGGACAAAAATCTTTTCCG